AAAATCTTTCAAAACAAATTGTAAAAAATCAACCAAATTGACAAAAGCCGGCTATCGGAATCGAACCGATGACCATCGCATTACAAATGCGATGCTCTAACCTCTGAGCTAAGCGGGCTAAAATAAGAACAATTATTATATGTATAGGAACTCAAGTAAACAAAGGCTTCTAGAATTGTAAAGAAATATTCCAATAGCTCTTTGTCAATTTTCAATTTATTATTCTTATACTAGAACTTGATGCTAGAAATTGATAGTCTCGACTTCAGTTACACTTCACTTCATATTACTTTTATCATATTACCCTCTCTTTTAATAGTAATCTTTTATCTATCTTATATAGTATAATGGTACTTTAATTGAACTTTCGTTTCAATTTATTGAATTTCAATTTACATAGAATACTACTTATCTTTTTATCTTTGAATTTGTAAAACTTTTTGATTCTAAAAAAAAACAAAGTAAAGTAAAGAAGCGATCCTTCGAGTATTCAAAGTTTCCCCGAAAAAAGGGAAGCAAGGGCATATCTAATACGTGGTGTATATACATACATATTGAATTGAGGATATCGAAATGATAGAATTATTTCTGATTGCACAAAAAATGGAAATAGGGTCCCTCTTTAAAGATATTCAAGAGGAGAGGATAGACAAAAAAATAGAATAGAATTGCAATAATGAGATATAAAGAAAGGGGATATGGCGAAATTGGTAGACGCTACGGACTTAATTGGATTGAGCCTTGGTATGGAAACTTACTAAGTGAATAACTTTCAAATTCAGAGAAACCCTGGAATTAAAAAAGGGCAATCCTGAGCCAAATCCTATTTTCCAAAAACAAAGAAAGGTTCAGAAACCGGGAATAAAACTAAAACAAGGGGATAGGTGCAGAGACTCAATGGAAGATGTTCTAACATCTAACAAATGGGGTTCGGTTGACCGCCTTTCTTAGGAAAGGCATCCTTCCGTCCCAACTCCCAATCCGATAGGATAAAAAGGTATATACATACGTATATATAGTGTATATGCTGAAATTGATTGAAATACTATTTTCAATTATTAATGATGACCTGATTCTGTATTTTGATTTTGTTATATTTGATTCTTGTTATATTAAATAACAACTAACAAAAAATTCTATAACAAATAAGATAATTGTTGTTAATGTATTCCAAGTTGAAAAAAAAAAATAATCGAATATTTAGATTAGTTGATCAAATTATTGACCCCCAGGTACGATACATCTTTTCTTTTAAGAAACTATCGGACGAGAATAAAGATAGAGTCCCGTTCTACGTGTTAATATCGACAACAATGAAATTTAGAGTAAGAGGAAAATCCGTCGACTTTAGAAATCGTGAGGGTTCAAGTCCCTCTATCCCCAAAAAAGCCTCTTTGACTCCGATTCCCTTATTATTATTCTTCTGATTCTCTCTTTTCGTTAACGTTTCAAAATTTGTTTTCTTTCTCATACCTTCTACTCTTTCACAAATGGATCTGAACAAAATGCTTTTTTTATCACATTATAGTATCTTATGATACACGTACAAATTAACATCTTTGAGAACAGAATACCTTTTTTTAATCTTTTAATCGTTGTTAATCATTAAAAATCCATACTATTTACTCGTATCGAAACTTATTTCTAAAGTCTTGGTTGTGAATCTTCACAAACACAAAAAGGCAGAGCCGGAATAAAACTTTGTAATCTTTTTGTTAGTCTTTTTAATTAACATAGACCGAAGTATTCGAGTAAAAATAAGGATGATGCGGTGAGAAGGGTCGGGATAGCTCAGATGGTAGAGCAGAGGACTGAAAATCCTCGTGTCACCAGTTCAAATCTGGTTCCTGGCACACAATTCATTTATAGTGAATATCTATTCTACGGGTTGAAAATATAGGTTGATACAGATATTCATTATCCAGTATGGATCGCTTATTCAGCTAGATGTCTGGAGGTATATGCTTTATTCATATCTGTGGTACAAAATTCATGATGTGTAACTCTTTTTGTTTTGTTCATTCTATTCACCCGAATAATTTGAACTAAGTATCTTCAAAATTGGAGCATCCCAACGGAATTCTTAATTGAATTGTCTTTTTCTTAGAAATGGACTAAGAAAAAGACAATTCAATTAAGAAAGGAAAGGGAATGTCATCCATTTAGAATATGAAAAAGAAGTAATATGAAGGAGACTCTAATTAATCTCTTACTCTCTGAGCTAAGAGTAGGTATAAATCTTTCGTGAATATATGTCTTTAATGAGCATCTTGTATTTCATAAAAATTTGGGGCAATATAATCCTTACGTAAAGGCCATCCTATCCAACTTTCGGACATTAAGATTCGTTTCAAGCGCGGATGATTCTCATAAGAAATTCCGAACATATCATAGGACTCCCTTTCTTGAAAATCCGCACTTTTCCAAACCCAGAAAACAGAAAGAATTCTAGGAGTCTTTCTTGGAGTAAATACTTTTATGCATACCTCTTTCGGTTGAT